GCTAGTGTAGCTTAAGTCAAAGCACAACACTGAAAATGTTAAGATGGACCCCAAAAAGTCCCGCCGGCACACAGGCTTGGTCCTGACTTTACTATCAGCTTTAGCCTAGTTTACACATGCAAGTCTCCGCACCCCTGTGAGAATGCCCTTAATCCCCCGTCCGGGGACGAGGAGCTGGCATCAGGCACGCTTTATTCAGCCCAAGACGCCTTGTTACACCACACCCCCAAGGGAACTCAGCAGTGGTAAACATTAAGCCATAAGTGAAAACTTGACTTAGTTAGGGCTAAGAGGGCCGGTAAAACTCGTGCCAGCCACCGCGGTTATACGAGAGGCCCCAGTTGATAGGTACGGCGTAAAGAGTGGTTATGGGCACCCAACTAAAGCCGAAGACCCCCTAGGCTGTCATACGCACCTGGGGGCACGAAGCTCCACCACGAAAGTAGCTTTACTCAAACCCACCCGACCCCACGATAGCTGAGATACAAACTGGGATTAGATACCCCACTATGCTCAGCCGTAAACTTAGATGTCACCCCACAACCGACATCCGCCAGGGAACTACGAGCGCTAGCTTAAAACCCAAAGGACTTGGCGGTGCCTCAGACCCACCTAGAGGAGCCTGTTCTAGAACCGATAACCCCCGTTAAACCTCACCACCCCTTGTTAATCCCGCCTATATACCGCCGTCGTCAGCTTACCCTGTGAAGGCCCCATAGTAAGCAAAATGGGCACAACCCAGAACGTCAGGTCGAGGTGTAGCGTACGAGGTGGAAAGAAATGGGCTACATTTTCTGACCCAGAATACTACGGACAGCACCATGAAACGGGTGCCCAAAGGTGGATTTAGCAGTAAAAAGAAAATAGAGAGTTCTTTTGAATCCGGCTCTGAGGCGCGCACACACCGCCCGTCACTCTCCCCAAACCCCCAACCTTAAAAGTAAATAACAAAATTAAACAAACCGAGGGGAGGCAAGTCGTAACATGGTAAGTGTACCGGAAGGTGCACTTGGAATAATCAGAGCGTAGCTGAGACAGTTAAGCATCTCCCTTACACCGAGAAGACATCCATGCAAATTGGATCGCCCTGAGCTCAACAGCTAGCTTAACCGCCCAGAATAAACTAACAACATAAATAACCCAACAAAAACCAAAAATAGTAAACAAATCATTTTTCCACCCTAGTATGGGAGACAGAAAAGGAACCACAAAGCAATAGAGAAAGTACCGCAAGGGAAAGCTGAAAGAGAAATGAAACAACCCATTTAAGCCTAAAAAAGCAGAGACTAACCCTCGTACCTTTTGCATCATGATTTAGCCAGCACCATCCGAGCAAAGAGACCTTTAGTTCGAAACCCCGAAACCGAGTGAGCTACTCCGAGACAGCCTATCATAGGGCCAACCCGTCTCTGTGGCAAAAGAGTGGGAAGAGCTCCGAGTAGAGGTGACAAACCTACCGAACCCGGTTATAGCTGGTTGCCTAAGAAGTGGATATAAGTTCAGCCCCTTATCCCTCAGGTCACAGCAGTAATACAAATACTAGACCACGAGAAAAGAAAGGGAGTTAGTCAGAGGAGGTACAGCTCCTCTGAACCAGGACACAACCTTACCAGGAGGCCAAGGATCACACTCAACAAGGTCAACCGTTTCAGTGGGCCTAAGAGCAGCCACCTGCACAGAAAGCGTTAAAGCTCAGACGGACCAAAGACCCTTTATTCTGATAACACCCACCCCCCACCCCTAATAGTACTAGGCCGCCCTATGCCCTCATAGAAGAGACAATGCTAAAATAAGTAATAAGAAGGACGCCCTTCTCCTAGCACATGTGTAAGTTAGCCCGGACCCCCCACTAACAAATAACGAACCCAACCCAAGAGAGCACTGCGGATTTAAACACGACCTAGAAAGCCCCGCACACACACATCGTTAACCCTACACAGGAGTGCCGAAAGGAAAGACCCAAAGGAAAAGAAGGAACTCGGCAAACACAAGCCTCGCCTGTTTACCAAAAACACCGCCTCCTGCAAATCAAACATAGGAGGTCCCGCCTGCCCTGTGACTTTAAGTTTAACGGCCGCGGTATTTTGACCGTGCGAAGGTAGCGCAATCACTTGTCTTTTAAATGAAGACCTGTATGAATGGCATCACGAGGGCTTAGCTGTCTCCTTTTCCAAGTCAATGAAATTGATCTACCCGTGCAGAAGCGGGTATACCCTTACAAGACGAGAAGACCCTGTGGAGCTTAAGACACAAGATCAACCACGTCAAACAACCAAGCCCAAAGGTACAAACAAAGTGTGAACATGATCAACATGTCTTCGGTTGGGGCGACCGCGGGGGAAAAACAAGCCCCCACGTGGACCGGGATATACCTAAAACCAAGAAATACACCTCCAAGCCTCAGAATATCTGACCATAAATGATCCGGCTAAGGCCGATCAACGAACCAAGTTACCCCAGGGATAACAGCGCAATCCTCTCCCAGAGTCCATATCGACGAGGGGGTTTACGACCTCGATGTTGGATCAGGACATCCTAACGGTGCAGCCGCTATTAAGGGTTCGTTTGTTCAACGATTAAAGTCCTACGTGATCTGAGTTCAGACCGGAGCAATCCAGGTCAGTTTCTATCTGTAACGCTACTTTTCCTAGTACGAAAGGACCGGAAAAGAGGGGCCCATGCTCCCAGTACACCCCACCCCGACCTGATGAAACCAACTAAACCAGACAAGGGGGCGCAATCCTTCAGCCCTAAATAAGGGCATGCTGGGGTGGCAGAGCCTGGTAAATGCAAAAGGCCTAAGCCCTTTCTATCAGAGGTTCAAATCCTCTCCCCAGCCATGCTCACCATTTTACTCACTTACCTCATCAACCCCCTCGCCTACATCATTCCGGTGCTCTTAGCAGTCGCCTTTTTAACTCTCTTAGAACGGAAAGTGCTCGGCTATATACAGCACCGCAAAGGCCCAAACATTGTAGGCCCTTACGGACTCCTTCAACCCATCGCAGACGGTGTAAAACTATTTATCAAGGAACCAATCCGCCCTTCCACATCCTCCCCCTTCTTGTTTCTTATCGCCCCTGTACTAGCACTAACCCTCGCCCTTACCCTTTGAGCTCCCATACCTCTCCCCTACCCTGTGATCGACCTTAACTTAGGAGTCCTTTTTGTCCTAGCCCTCTCCAGCCTAGCAGTCTACTCCATCCTCGGTTCAGGCTGAGCATCCAATTCAAAATATGCCCTAATCGGGGCCCTACGAGCAGTAGCCCAAACAATCTCTTACGAAGTAAGCTTAGGCCTAATTCTCCTCTCCATTATTGTATTCGCCGGAGGCTTCACCCTACAAACATTCAACACCGCCCAAGAAAGCATCTGACTACTTGTCCCCGCCTGACCCTTAGCCGCTATATGATATATCTCCACACTCGCGGAAACAAATCGCGCCCCCTTCGACTTAACAGAAGGAGAATCCGAACTCGTCTCAGGTTTCAACGTAGAATATGCGGGGGGACCCTTTGCCCTATTCTTCCTGGCCGAATACGCCAACATCCTACTAATAAACACACTCTCAACTATTCTATTTTTAGGTGCATCCCACTTCCCATCCCTACCTGAACTCACCACCACCAACCTTATAATAAAAGCCGCACTCCTCTCCGTCGTCTTCCTATGAGTCCGAGCCTCATACCCTCGATTCCGATACGACCAACTCATACACTTAGTCTGAAAAAACTTCCTACCGGTGACCCTAGCCCTTGTATTATGACACATCGCTCTCCCAATCGCATTCGCAGGGCTCCCCCCCCAACTGTAATACCGCAAGGAATTGTGCCCGAACACCCAAGGACCATTTTGATAGAATGACACATGAGGGTTAAAATCCCCCCAATTCCTTAGAAAGAAGGGGCTCGAACCCATGCTCAGGAGATCAAAACTCCAAGTGCTTCCACTACACCACTTTCTAGTAAGGTCAGCTAATTAAGCTTTTGGGCCCATACCCCAAACATGTTGGTTAAACCCCCTCCCATACTAATGAACCCCTACGTACTGACTGTACTACTATCCAGCCTAGGACTCGGCACCGCACTCACCTTTGCCAGCTCGCACTGACTTCTAGCATGAATAGGGCTTGAAGTCAACACCCTCGCCATCATCCCCCTCATAGCACAACAACACCACCCTCGAGCAGTAGAAGCCACCACCAAATACTTCCTTACACAAGCCACAGCCGCAGCTATAATTCTATTCGCAAGCATAACCAACGCCTGAATACTTGGAGAGTGAGATATCACTCAGCTTTCTCACCCAGTGGCTGCCACAATAATTATAATCGCCCTAGCCCTAAAATTAGGTCTAGCCCCCCTACACTTCTGACTACCCGAAGTATTACAGGGCTTAGACCTCACAACCGGGTTAATCCTCTCTACCTGACAAAAACTAGCCCCCTTCGCATTGGTTATCCAAATCGCCCCCACCATACACCCCACAGTACTAACAACCCTCGCAATTTGCTCCGCCCTTGTAGGCGGGTGAGGGGGGTTAAACCAAACCCAATTACGTAAAATCCTAGCCTATTCATCCATCGCCCACCTCGGATGAATAATCATCGTACTCCAGTACGCACCCCACCTAACCCTATTAGCCCTAGGAACATATATCGCAATAACCTCCGCAGCATTCTTAACCCTAAAATCAACCGCATCCACCAAAATCAACACCCTCGCCCTAGCCTGGACTAAAACCCCAAGCCTTGCAGCCCTTACTACCCTATTACTGCTCTCACTCGGAGGACTCCCCCCTTTAACCGGCTTTATACCTAAGTGACTAATTCTCCAAGAACTAGCCAAACAAGACCTACCCCTCACAGCCACCCTTATGGCACTTACAGCCCTCCTCAGCCTATACTTTTACCTACGACTCTGTTACGCCATAACCCTAACCATCTCCCCCAACATCAACAACTCAATTACTCCCTGACGTCTCCCAAACACACAAAACACCCTACCCCTATCACTAACAACAACCGCAGCCCTCGCCCTATTACCACTAACCCCAGCCGCCATAGCACTAGTAATATAGCGGCTTAGGATAACACAAGACCAAGGGCCTTCAAAGCCCTAAGTAGGAGTGAAAATCTCCTAGCCCCTGATAAGACTTGCAGGACTCTATCCCACATCTTCTGAATGCAACCCAGACACTTTGACTAAGCTAAAGCCTTCCTAGATGAGAAGGCCTCGATCCTACAGATTCTTAGTTAACAGCTAAGCGCTCAAACCAGCGAGCATTCATCTACCTTTCCCCGCCGTTTAGGCGAGCAAGGCGGGGAAAGCCCCGGCAAATTTCCATTTGCGTCTTCGGATTTGCAATCTGACGTGGTCTCCACCACGGGGCTGATAGGAAGAGGGCTCAAACCTCTATCTTCGGGTTTACAACCCGCCGCCTACACTCGGCCACCCTACCTGTGGCAATCACACGCTGATTTTTCTCCACCAACCACAAAGACATTGGTACCCTGTATTTAGTATTCGGTGCCTGAGCCGGAATAGTCGGCACAGCCCTCAGCCTTCTAATTCGAGCCGAACTAAGCCAACCTGGCGCCCTCCTAGGCGATGATCAAATTTACAATGTTATCGTCACGGCACACGCCTTCGTAATGATTTTCTTTATAGTGATACCAATTATGATCGGGGGCTTTGGAAACTGATTACTTCCCTTAATACTGGGGGCCCCAGACATAGCATTCCCTCGTATAAATAACATAAGTTTCTGGCTCCTCCCTCCCTCACTTCTCCTCCTCCTATCGTCCTCGGGGGTTGAAGCTGGGGTGGGAACAGGGTGAACTGTCTATCCCCCATTGGCCGGTAATCTAGCCCACGCCGGTGCCTCTGTAGACCTCGCTATTTTCTCCCTCCACCTAGCAGGTGTCTCCTCAATTCTGGGGTCAATTAATTTTATCACTACGATCACCAACATGAAACCCCCGGCCATCTCCCAATACCAAACGCCCTTATTCGTATGATCTCTTCTCGTCACAACTGTCCTACTTCTCCTATCACTCCCTGTCTTAGCCGCAGCTATTACCATGCTTCTCACAGACCGCAACCTCAACACAACATTCTTTGACCCCGCCGGGGGAGGAGACCCCATCCTCTACCAACACCTATTCTGATTTTTTGGCCACCCAGAAGTCTACATTTTAATCTTACCAGGATTTGGTATCGTCTCACACGTCGTCGCCTATTACGCCGGTAAAAAAGAACCGTTTGGCTACATAGGCATGGTTTGAGCTATAATAGCTATTGGACTACTAGGATTCATTGTCTGAGCTCACCATATATTTACGGTGGGAATAGACGTAGACACTCGTGCCTATTTTACATCCGCAACAATAATTATTGCCATCCCAACAGGCGTAAAAGTATTTAGCTGATTAGCTACCCTGCACGGAGGCTCAATCAAATGAGAGACCCCACTTCTCTGAGCCCTGGGTTTCATCTTCCTTTTTACGGTCGGGGGATTGACAGGTATTGTCCTATCCAACTCATCCCTAGATATTGTACTTCACGACACATACTACGTAGTAGCCCACTTCCACTACGTCTTATCTATGGGGGCCGTATTTGCAATCATGGCCGGATTTGTACACTGATTTCCCCTTTTTTCGGGCTACACTCTCCACAGCACTTGGTCTAAGATTCACTTTGGGGTTATATTCCTGGGGGTTAATCTCACATTCTTCCCTCAACACTTCCTCGGCCTAGCAGGGATACCACGACGATACTCAGATTACCCAGACGCCTACGCCCTCTGAAATTCTATCTCCTCTATCGGCTCTATGATTTCCATAGTAGCAGTCATTATATTCCTATTTATTCTTTGAGAAGCATTTGCTGCCAAACGAGAGGTATTGTCAGTCGAACTAACCGCCACAAACGTGGAGTGATTACACGGCTGCCCTCCCCCCTACCACACATTTGAAGAGCCGGCTTTCGTCCAAGTACAGGCAAACTAACGAGAAAGGGGGGAATTGAACCCCCATGTACCGGTTTCAAGCCAATCGCATAGCCACTCTGCCACTTTCTTCTATTAAGGACCCTAGTAAAACGCACATCACACTGCCTTGTCAAGGCAGAATTGTGGGTTAAAACCCCACGGATCCCGAGCTTAAGCTAAAATGGCACATCCCTCACAACTAGGATTCCAAGACGCGGCCTCACCAGTAATAGAAGAACTCCTCCACTTCCACGACCACGCACTTATAATCGTGCTCCTCATTAGCACCTTTATTCTTTATATTATCATAGCGATGGTTTCAACTAAGCTTACTAACAAATATATTCTAGACTCCCAAGAAATTGAAATCGTATGAACCATTCTTCCGTCAGTTATCCTTATCTTAATCGCCCTCCCCTCCCTTCGTATCCTTTATCTAATAGACGAAATTAACGACCCCCATCTTACCATCAAAGCAATGGGCCACCAATGATACTGAAGCTACGAATACACAGACTACGAAGACCTGGCCTTTGACTCATACATGATCCCAACACAAGATTTAACCCCGGGCCAATTTCGACTCCTCGAAACAGATCACCGAATAGTGATTCCCATAGAATCACCCATTCGAGTCTTAGTCTCAGCCGAAGATGTCTTACACTCATGAACTGTCCCCGCACTAGGGGTAAAAATAGACGCAGTGCCGGGTCGTCTAAATCAAACAGCTTTCATCGCCTCCCGTCCCGGAGTTTTCTATGGACAATGCTCCGAAATCTGCGGGGCCAACCACAGCTTTATACCAATCACGGTAGAAGCAGTCCCTCTTGAGCACTTTGAAAACTGATCCTCCTTAATACTTGAAGACGCCTCACTAGGAAGCTAACCCGGGTCTAGCGTTAGCCTTTTAAGCTAAAGACTGGTGACCCCCAACCACCTCTAGTGATATGCCCCAATTAAACCCCGCCCCTTGATTTGCCATCCTAATATTTTCTTGATTTGTGTTCCTAACCGTGATTCCCCCAAAAATCCTTGGACACACCTTCACCAACGAACCGACCGCACTAAGCACAGAAAAAATTAAACCCGAACCCTGAAACTGACCATGACACTAAGCTTCTTTGATCAATTTATAAGCCCCATATATTTCGGCATTCCATTAATAGCCCTAGCTCTTACCCTACCTTGAATTCTTTATCCCACCCCCTCTACTCGTTGACTAAACAATCGCCTTGTAACACTACAAGGCTGGTTCCTCAGCGGCTTCACTCAACAACTACTTCTCCCTTTAAACCCGGGAGGACACAAGTGAGCAGCTCTATTTACCTCTTTGATAATCTTCCTTATCACCCTTAACATACTAGGCCTTCTTCCCTATACCTTTACACCCACCACTCAACTATCCCTAAACATGGGCCTCGCAGTTCCCCTATGGCTAGCTACCATTATCATTGGAATACGAAACCAACCCACCATCGCACTGGGTCACCTCTTACCAGAAGGAACCCCTACCCCCCTTATCCCGGTATTAATCATCATTGAGACCATCAGCCTCTTCATTCGACCCCTCGCACTAGGAGTCCGACTAACTGCCAACCTCACAGCTGGGCACCTTCTCATCCAATTAATCGCCACCGCCGCATTCGTACTCCTACCAATAATACCAACAGTGGCCATTTTGACAGCCGCAGTGTTGTTTCTTCTTACACTACTGGAAGTGGCAGTCGCCATGATCCAGGCCTACGTATTTGTCCTACTTCTAAGCCTTTATTTACAAGAAAACGTCTAATGGCCCACCAAGCACACGCATACCACATGGTTGACCCAAGCCCCTGACCCCTAACCGGCGCAATTGCTGCCCTCCTACTAACATCTGGTCTCGCAATCTGATTTCACTTCCATTCAATAACACTACTAACCCTTGGATTAGTGCTCACTCTGCTCACAATGTGTCAATGATGACGAGATGTTATCCGAGAAGGGACATTCCAGGGACACCACACACCCCCCGTCCAAAAAGGCATACGCTACGGAATAATTCTATTTATTACATCCGAAGTCTTCTTCTTTCTGGGTTTTTTCTGAGCATTCTACCACTCAAGCCTAGCACCAACCCCTGAGTTAGGGGGATGCTGACCCCCAACCGGAATTATTCCACTAGACCCATTCGAAGTGCCCCTCTTAAACACCGCCGTCCTTCTCGCCTCCGGGGTCACAGTCACTTGAACCCATCACAGCCTCATAGAGGGCAACCGAAAAGAGGCCATTCAGTCCCTCGGCCTAACAATCCTACTGGGCTTCTACTTCACCCTCCTTCAAGCCATAGAATACTACGAAGCCCCCTTCACTATCGCTGACGGAGTCTACGGCTCAACATTTTTTGTGGCCACAGGATTCCACGGATTACACGTAATTATCGGATCAACCTTCCTAACTGTCTGCCTACTCCGACAAATCCAATACCACTTCACCTCAGAACACCATTTTGGGTTTGAAGCCGCCGCATGATATTGACACTTCGTTGACGTCGTCTGACTATTCCTCTACGTATCCATCTACTGATGAGGCTCATAATCTTTCTAGTATCAAAGTCAGTACGAGTGACTTCCAATCACCCAGTCTTGGTTAAAGCCCAAGGAAAGATAATGAACCTGGTCACAACAATCCTTTTAATCACCATCACCCTCTCCATGATTTTAGCCGTCGTATCTTTTTGATTACCCCAAATAACCCCAGATGCAGAAAAACTTTCACCCTACGAATGTGGCTTCGACCCTTTAGGTTCCGCCCGATTACCCTTCTCCCTACGCTTCTTCCTAATTGCCATCCTCTTCCTTCTCTTTGACCTAGAAATTGCACTTCTACTTCCCCTGCCCTGAGGAGATCAACTGCTTACCCCCGTAAACACCTTTCTTTGAGCCGCCACAGTCCTAGCCCTACTCACCCTAGGGTTAGTTTACGAATGAACCCAAGGGGGCCTAGAATGGGCCGAATGGGGGGTTAGTCCAAACAAGACCTCTGATTTCGACTCAGAAAATCGGGGTTTAAACCCCCGATCCCCTTATGACACCCGCACACTTCAGCTTCAGCTCAGCCTTTATTCTAGGGCTTATAGGCCTAGCATTCCACCGCACCCATCTCCTATCAGCCCTATTATGCCTGGAGGGAATGATGTTATCGCTATTTATCGCACTCTCCCTTTGAGCTCTCCAATTAGAGGCAACAGGATATTCTTCAGCCCCCATGCTTCTCCTAGCCTTCTCAGCCTGTGAAGCTAGCGCAGGACTAGCCCTGCTAGTTGCCACAGCACGAACCCACGGAACCGACCGCCTCCAAAACCTAAACCTCCTACAATGCTAAAAATCCTTATCCCAACACTCATACTTTTTCCCACAATCTGGTTCGCCCCAACAAAATGACTCTGAACCACTACAACGGCCCAAAGCCTCTTAATTGCCCTAGCCAGCCTATCCTGATTAAAATGAAACTCCGAAACTGGCTGATCTTCATCCAACCCTTATTTAGCAACGGACCCCCTCTCCACCCCACTTCTCGTGCTCACCTGTTGACTTCTTCCGCTTATAATCCTGGCCAGTCAAAACCACATCTCCCCTGAGCCCATTAGTCGTCAACGCATGTACATTTCACTTCTGGCATTCCTTCAAACATTCCTTATTATAGCCTTCGGGGCCACCGAAATCATCATGTTTTATGTTATATTTGAAGCTACACTCCTCCCGACCCTTATCATTATCACCCGATGAGGAAATCAAACAGAACGCCTTAATGCAGGAACATATTTTCTCTTTTATACTCTCGCAGGCTCCCTCCCCCTCCTGGTTGCCCTCCTACTCCTCCAAAACAGTACAGGGACACTGTCAATGTTAACACTACAGTATTCCCAGCCCCTCTCTCTTTTCTCCTGAGGGGATAAAATCTGATGGGCGGGCTGTCTCATCGCCTTCCTAGTAAAAATACCCCTATACGGAGTCCACCTCTGACTACCCAAAGCCCATGTAGAGGCCCCCATTGCAGGCTCGATAGTCCTAGCTGCCGTCCTCCTAAAACTAGGCGGATATGGTATAATACGCATAATAATTATACTAGACCCCCTCACTAAAGAAATAGCCTACCCGTTTATCGTACTAGCACTCTGAGGAATTATTATGACCGGATCCATTTGCCTACGACAAACAGACCTCAAGTCACTAATCGCCTACTCCTCCGTTAGTCACATGGGCCTGGTAGCTGGAGGCATTCTCATTCAAACCCCATGGGGTTTTACCGGAGCAATCATTCTTATAATCGCACACGGCCTAGCCTCTTCAGCCCTATTCTGTTTGGCCAACACAAGCTATGAGCGCACCCACAGTCGAACCATAGTACTGGCACGAGGACTCCAAGTGCTCTTCCCCTTAACAGCAGTCTGATGATTCACCGCCAGTTTAGCCAATCTCGCCCTCCCCCCACTCCCCAATTTAATAGGTGAAATTATAATTATTGCCACAATATTTAATTGATCCCCCTGAACCCTGGCCCTTACTGGCCTGGGGACCCTAATCACAGCCGGCTATTCACTATACCTATTCCTTATGTCCCAACGAGGACCGGCCCCCGCCCACATAATCGGACTTACACCATACCACACACGAGAACATCTATTATTAGCCCTTCACTTAATCCCCATTCTTCTACTAATCACAAAACCCGAACTCATCTGAGGTTGATGCCACTGTAGACATAGTTTAACTAAAATACTAGATTGTGATTCTAAAAATAGGGGTTCAACCCCCCTTGTCCACCGAGAGAGGCCCGAAGCTAATAGAGACTGCTAACCCCTAAACCCGCGGTTCAACTCCGCGGCTCACTCACGCTCCTAAAGGATAACAGCTCATCCGTTGGTCTTAGGAACCAAAAACTCTTGGTGCAAATCCAAGTAGCAGCTATGCAACCAACTACCCTTATCCTCTCAACCAGCCTCATACTAATCTTTGGCCTCCTCCTATATCCCCTTGCCACCACCCTAAACCCAAACCCCCAAGAAAACACCTGAGCCGCCACTCACGTCAAGACGGGGGTCAGCACCGCATTCGCAGTAAGCCTTCTTCCACTATTTATCTTCCTCGATCAAGGAGTTGAAACCATTGTTACCAACTGACACTGAATAAATACCGCAACCTTTGATATCAATATTAGCCTTAAATTTGACCACTACTCAATTATCTTTACCCCTATTGCCCTTTACGTCACCTGGTCCATCTTAGAGTTTGCCACGTGATATATACACGCAGACCCCAACATAAACCGATTCTTTAAATATCTCCTCCTCTTCCTAATAGCCATAATTATCCTAGTGACAGCCAACAACATATTTCAGCTATTTATCGGCTGAGAAGGGGTCGGCATCATATCCTTCCTTCTCATCGGATGATGATACGGCCGGGCCGACGCCAACACAGCAGCTCTTCAGGCTGTCTTATACAACCGGGTCGGAGATATCGGACTGATTATAGCCATAGCCTGATTCGCAATAAACCTAAACTCTTGAGAAATCCAACAAATATTCTTCACATCTAAAGAATTTAACCTAACACCCCCTCTAATCGGCCTAGTAGTCGCAGCCACCGGTAAGTCAGCACAATTTGGCCTACACCCCTGGCTGCCCTCTGCCATAGAGGGTCCCACCCCAGTGTCTGCCCTCCTACATTCCAGCACGATGGTTGTTGCTGGTATTTTCCTACTCATCCGCCTCCACCCATTAATGCAAGACAACCAAGTAGCCCTTACCGTCTGCCTTTGTTTAGGAGCACTAACTACCTTATTCACAGCAACCTGCGCCCTTACCCAAAATGATATTAAAAAAATCATTGCATTTTCCACCTCTAGCCAACTAGGCCTAATAATAGTCACCATTGGACTTAACCAGCCCCAACTAGCATTCCTCCACATCTGCACCCACGCCTTCTTCAAAGCTATACTTTTTTTATGTTCGGGGTCTATTATCCACAGCCTTAATGACGAACAAGATATCCGTAAAATGGGCGGACTCCACAACCTTATACCCCTTACCTCCTCCTGCCTCACTATCGGAAGCCTCGCCCTCGCCGGCACCCCTTTCCTAGCCGGCTTTTTCTCAAAAGACGCAATCATCGAAGCCCTCAACACCTCATACCTGAACGCCTGAGCCCTAGCCCTTACCCTTATTGCCACCTCTTTCACTGCAGTTTACAGCTTTCGGGTGGTGTTCTTTGTTTCTATGGGCACCCCACGATTCCTAGCATTTTCCCCAATCAACGAAAACAACCCCTCCGTCATCAACCCAATCAAACGCCTAGCCTGAGGGAGCGTTGTCGCAGGCCTTGTCATTACCTCAAATTTCCTCCCATCCAAAACCCCTATTATAACCATACCACCCCTCCTCAAACTAGCCGCCCTAACAGTAACAATCATCGGCCTACTTGTAGCCATGGAACTGGCCTCTTTAACAAGCAAACAACTCAAAACTACACCAACTATCCCCCTCCACAACTTTTCTAATATGCTGGGGTATTTTCCCGCAACCACCCATCGGCTAATTCCCAAACTCAACCTCACCCTAGGACAAACCTTTGCCACCCAGCTAGTCGACCAAACATGATTCGAAATAGCCGGCCCCAAAGGGCTGGCCTCCGCCCAACTAAAAATAATCACCACCACAAGCAACGCCCAACGAGGGATAATCAAAACCTACCTAACCATCTTCCTACTTACTACAACACTAGCCGCCCTATTAGCCGCCCTTTAAACCGCTCGAAGTGTGCCACGGCTCAGACCCCGAGTTAGCTCTAACACCACAAACAAGGTAAGAAGAAGCACCCAAGCACACACCACCAGTATCCCACCCCCAAACGAGTATATTAACGCCACCCCGCTCGTATCCCCCCGCAAGACAAAAAACTCTTTAAACTCATCCACCACCACCCACGAACCCTCATACCACCCCCCTCAAAACCAACCGGCAGCCAACACAACCCCCACAAGATAAGCAACCACATACCCAACCACCGAACGATCACCCCAAGTCTCAGGAAAAGGCTCAGCAGCCAAAGCTGCCGAATAAGCAAACACAACCAACATCCCACCCAAATAAATTAAAAACAACACCAATGATAAAAAAGCCCCACCATGCCCTACCAAAACTCCACATCCCACTCCCGCCGCCACAACCAGCCCAAAAGCGGCAAAATACGGAGCCGGGTTAGAAGCCACAGCAACTAACCCCACAATCAACCCCAACAGAAATAAAGACACAAGATAAGTCATAGTTCCCACCCGGACTCTAACCGAAACCAGTGACTTGAAAAACCACCGTTGTAATTCAACCACAGGAACCCTTAATGGCAAGCCTTCGAAAAACTCACCCCCTACTAAAAATTGTTAACAGCGCACTAATTGACCTCCCCGCCCCCTCTAATATCTCAGTCTGATGAAATTTTGGGTCTCTCCTAGGATTATGTTTAATCGCACAAATCCTAACCGGCTTATTTCTGGCCATACACTACACCGCAGACATTTCCACCGCGTACTCTTCCGTCACCCACATCTGCCGAGATGTCACCTACGGCTGACTAATCCGAAGCATACATGCCAACGGAGCCTCCTTCTTCTTTATCTGCCTTTACACCCATATTGCCCGAGGCCTGTATTACGGATCCTACCTCAATCAAGAAACATGAAACGTTGGAGTAATCCTATTTCTTTTAACCATAATAACCGCCTTCGTCGGTTATGTTCTACCTTGAGGCCAAATATCCTTCTGAGGGGCCACAGTCATCACCAACCTAATATCTGCCATCCCTTACATCGGAAACGAACTAGTCCAGTGGATCTGAGGCGGCTTCTCCGTAGACAGCGCAACCCTTACTCGATTCTTCGCCTTCCACTTCCTATTCCCATTCGTAATCGTAGCGGCAACAATAATCCACCTCCTCTTCCTTCACGAAACCGGATCCAATAACCCAACAGGCCTAAACTCAAATGCCGATAAAGTCCCCTTCCACCCCTATTTCACATACAAAGACCTCTTCGGGTTCTCAGTCCTCCTTGTAGCCCTCACAACCCTCGCCCTCTTCTGACCCAACCTTCTTGGTGACCCAGACAACTACACACCAGCCAACCCCCTGATAACCCCGCCCCACATTAAGCCAGAGTGATACTTCCTCTTCGCATACGCCATCCTACGATCCATCCCCAATAAATTAGGGGGTGTCCTAGCCCTACTAGCCTCCATTCTAGTACTCCTAGTTGTCCCCATTCTTCACACATCTAAACAACGAGGGCTCACCTTCCGACCCCTCACACAATTTCTCTTCTGAGTCCTAGTCGCAGACATACTAATTCTAACCTGAATCGGAGGTATACCAGTAGAACACCCATACGTCCTTATCGGCCAAGTCGCATCTGTACTCTACTTCTCGCTATTCCTGGTCCTCACCCCTGCCGCAGGATGAGCCGAAAACAAGGTACTTGAATGAACCTGCCCTGGTAGCTTAACCTTAAAGCGCCGGTCTTGTAATCCGGAAATCGGAGGTTTAAATCCTCCCCAGCGCCCAAAGAAGAGAGATTTTAACTCCCACCCCTAACTCCCAAAGCTAGAATTCTAAGTTAAACTACTCTCTGACGGACAACCCAAAACGCCCCGGACCATAGTCCTAAACCACTATATATACGTAATACACTATATGTAGTACTTCATACCTGTAGTAAACCTTATTACAATGATGTTACTACATTTATGTACACGTGCATATGTATGCCCAGGAGGTACATATAATGCATAATTTTACATTAATGAATCTAGGGACATTCAGGTTCTTTCCCCATTAATGAAATAGAACTTACAAACACCAACATTCAACTATGGTATACATAAGCATGTCCCGAAACTCACAAGCTTTTTTATTTAAGCTGATAAATCGATTATGCCCCATAACCTCATCTAAACATCCTATATCCCATATCAACTGAAATAGGACCTCAAATATTTAATGTAGTAAGAAACCACCAACTGGTTTATTTCTTAATGTACACGGCGCATGATGGATCAGGGGCATATATTGTAGGGGTTTCACAATTTGAACTATTACTGGCATCTGGCTCCTATTTCAGGTCCATATGTTCTAAAATCCCCTACTTAAATAATTATACTGGCATCTGGTTAATGGTGGAGTGCAAATTGTCCATGACCCACCATGCCAAGGCGTTCTCTTAAATGCATCTGGTTCTTTTTTTAGGTTTTCCTTTCATCTGGCATGTGCGACACCTTTAGGAGATAGTAGACAAGGTCGTACATGCTCTTGTTTTAATATACTAATGATTGTAACACTTGAAAGATATTCAATAAAGATTAACAATAATCACTATCAAGTGCATAAGATATAGCTCCCTATCCCAAGCTTCTCTATCATCACCCCTTTTCACTTGCCTCGAGGTTTACGCGCGACAAACCCCCCCACCCCCTACGCCGAACAAATCTTGTTCTTCCTGCCAAACCCCTAAAACAGGTAAAGCTCTGAACGGCGCCTTCTGACAAGCAATTATACACACTAAAAGTACACGTATACATTGTTGCAACTCAAAACAATATATA